TTTTCCCTAGATAACATCTATTCAATTCAATTTTTTATCTATTTTTTTGCGAATATATTATAGATTGTCTTAAAGATTTAAAATTCATTTTCTTTATTTAGATTATTTAGAAATTAGAAAAAAAAATGATAATAACCATAAATCCAATGGATTTAAATTTGATTCTTTGCAAAGTCAATTGCGAAATGCTTTTCTATTTCTAGAATTCTCAATATCTTTTTGACATCTTCTATGCAAAGATCCTTCATTTTCATAAGGTCTTCTTGACTCTTATTTAAAAGGTCCGATAATGTATGTATATTGGACTTTTTGAGACAATTATAAATCTTAGGAGTCAATTCTGATTGGTCAATAAAAATATATTTCAATGCTCTTTCTTGTTGATTTTTCTTTAGTTTAGCCAATTTATTATGAAAAGTAAAAAAGGGTAAAGTACCCTTATGTTGGCTTTTTTCTAAATGGAAGTTTTCTTCTTCTGCCTGTAAAAAAGGAATAAATAAATCAATCAAATGCCGAGAGGCTTCATGAAGTGCTTCTTTAGGAGTTAAACTCCCATTTGTCCATATTTCTAGAAAAAGTATCTCTTGCTTTTCATTCCCATTTCCATAAGAATGAACACTATGATTCACATTTCGAACGGGCATGAATACAGCATCGATTGGATAACTTCCATTTTGAAAGTTATTTGGCGATTTTATACAATAGCCACGAGTCCTTTCGATTTGTAAGCCAATACACAAGTCAATTGGTTCCGTTAGAATAGCTATATGCTGTGTATTATCAACGATTTGCACCGAAGGTGGTAAGATGATATCTTGAGCAGTTACATATCCAGGGCCTTTGACACAAATAGATGCGTCACAAGTTCCATACAAATTGCTTCTCAATACAATTTCTTTCAAATTCATTAAAATTTCATGTACTGATTCTTGAATCCCTGCTAGAGTAGAAAATTCGTGTGGTATTTTCTCAGATTTTGCGCGTGTGATACACGTTCCTTCTAGTTCTCCAAGCAAACCCCTTCGCATCGCAATGCCTATTGTGTCCGCTTGACCCTTCATAAGCGGAGACATGATAAAGCGTCCATAAAAAAGACGTTTACTGTCGGCTCTTGATTCAACACACTTCCACTGTAGTGTCCGAGTAGATATTGTTACTTTCTCTCGAACCATAAGAATGTTTGTTATTTTTGATCAAATCATTGAATTATTTATTTCTCTTGAAATCTCTTTAATGTTTATATTTTTACAATGTTTACAATGTTTAGATTTTTACACACGTCGTTTTTTAGGGGGCCTGCAGCCATTATGTGGCATAGGAGTTACATCCCGGACGAAACTTAATAATATACCACTTCTACGAATAGCTCTTAATGCCGCATCTCGCCCGAGACCAGGGCCTTTTATCATGACTTCAGCTCGTTGCATACCTTGATCCACTACTGTCCGAATAGCATTTCCAGCTGCGGTTTGAGCAGCAAATGGTGTCCCTCTTCTTGTGCCCCTGAACCCGCACATTCCGGCGGAAGACCATGAGATCACCCGCCCCCGTACGTCTGTAACCGTCACAATAGTATTGTTGAAACTTGCTTGAACATGAATAACTCCTTTTGGTATTTTACGCGCATTCTTACGTGAACTAATACGGCCATTCCTGCGCGAACCAATTCTAGGTAAAGGTTTTGCCATATTTTATGTTATCATCTTATAAATAGAAGCCAGGTGTCTATGGATATATCCATGTCATGTCAAAATAAATCTTTTTTTTTATTTATATATCGGATGCCTTAAAGATTAAAGATAAAGAAGATAAAGAGTCCCGGTTTCGAAGGACTAGCCTTGTCTTTGCTTATGTCTCGGATTGGAACAAATTACTCTAATTCGTCCCCGTCTACGTATTAGTCGGCATTTTTCACAAATTTTACGAGCGGAGGCCCTTATTTTCATATTTGTCATTCCTTAATTTTGAATATACATGTGTTTTTGAAGAAAATAAGTTTCGTTAAATTTTCCAATCTGGAATTATATCTCTATGAAAATGAAAGGAATATAGAAGTTGAAAAAAAAAACTACCTAATCATTCGAATTTTTGTTGTGTAGTCTATAGATTAGACGTTCTTTGGTCGAATCATATCGGCTTACTTCCATTTTTATTTTTACGCTATGCCTTAGTAGTCTACGGATAAAACAAAACTATGTCGGATTTTTTCTGAAACAGAACCTAAAATCCGATCTTCATTATCGAAACAAACTTGAGAGATACCATTAGTAAGTGATTCAACAATTAAACCCTCTTGACTTGACTCTATTTTTATTCTTTTATTCCAGCTAAAACCTCGTGAAGTATCAAGTATCAATTAATATAATGCAGGAAAAATAATAAAAATAATATTAGAACCCCTTTCTTTCTTCTTTCTATTTTTTTTTTTTTTCACAAACAGGAAGTCCGGATAAAATTTTGATATCCGAGAGGAAAGATTACCATATATAACACAAGATTTCTCCACCGATTTTTTCTAGTCGAGCCTCTCGGTCTGTCATTATACCCCGAGAGGTAGAAAGAATTACAATCCCCATCCCGCCTAGAATTCTAGGAATTTTTTGATAGTTAGAATAGATTCGTAGACCAGGCCGACTTATTCGTTTTAAATTTAGATTAGTTCCATACGATCCTTTCCTATTTCTTCTATGTCGTAGAGTTAAAACAACAAAAAATTTCTTACCTTCCTGATGTTTCCTCACATTTTCAATAAAACCTTCTTGCAAAAGTATTTTAATAATTTTTTCGGTGATGTTAGTAAATGCTAGTCGGACAGTTCCTTTTCTATCCGTGTCCGCATTTCGTATAGAGGTTATTATGTCAGCAATAGTGTCTCTCCCCATGATAAACTAAATTTATTGGTGCCTCATAATTTTGATATAATCAACATATTTTTCTTTTTTTTTTTGTTTGTTTTCTTTTTATCATATGAATTCATTTTTTTTATTATTTTAGAGGTATATGCATGAACTCAAATCTACTAATTTCTTTCATTTTTAATTCATTTTTTTTAATTATTAATTAATTTTCTAATTTATTCTAATTTACTTTAATTAATTCCATTCAAATACTATAACTATATCGGGGTCTCATCTTATATCTTACAATGTTTTATTTTACAATACTTCAGGTGCTAATGAAACTATTTTAGTGAAATTTAACTGTCTCAATTCCCGGGCGATTGCACCAAAAATTCTAGTTCCTTTTGGATTTCCGTCTTGATCAATGACAACTGCAGCATTGTCATCATATCTTATTATTATGCCGTTGTCACGTTTGAGTTCTTTACAAGTACGTACAATTACAGCTCTGATTACTTCGGATCTTTCTAGAGGTGAATTTGGTACGGCTTCTTTGATTACAGCAACAATAATGTCACCGATATGTGCATATCGCCGATTACTAGTCCCCATGATTCGAATACATATTAATTTTCGGGCTCCACTGTTATCTGCTACACTCAAATGGGTCTGAGATTGGATCATATCATTTTTTTAATCTGTTATTTCAATGCAAAGGGCAAAAAAAAGAAATATTTTTGTTCAAAAAAAAAAAAAAAATAAACGTTCGATTTTTGTTTTTTTAATCCTAAAGGACTTTTTCCTTTGGTTTTTCTATTCCTATCTCGAAATAATGAATTGAGTTTGTATAGGCATTTTTGACGCTGCTATTGAAATAGCCTTTCTAGCTATATTTTCTGTTACTCCGCCCATTTCATAAAGTATTCTGCCAGGTTTAACGACAGCTACCCAATATTCGGGGGATCCTTTCCCCGATCCCATACGTGTTTCCGTAGGTCTTGCAGTAACAGGTTTGTCAGGAAATATACGTACCCATATTTTTCCCCCGCGGCGCGCATTTCTTGTCATTGCCCGTCGTCCCGCTTCTATTTGTCTAGATGTAATCCAAGCGGGTTCAAGTGCCTGAAGAGCATATCTACCGAAAGAAATACAATTACCTCGATAAGACATTCCTTTCATTCTTCCTCTATGTTGCTTACGGAATCTGGTTCTTTTGGGGTTATAGTAGATGGTCGTTTATCAACTCCATCCCTACTACAGAACCGGACATGAGAGTTTCTTCTCATCCAGCTCCTCGCGAATGAAATGATTAAAAAAATATACATGTAATAATATACTATATTAAAGCATGGTATTTGGTGGGATTTCTCCTGTTATTCGAAATTTGTATTATTAGAAATTTGTATATTTTTGTATTATTTTATTTTCTATTCTATCGAATTTTATATGACTATGTATTCGATTTCTGGTTTTCATTCTGTTTATATATTTTATATAGTCAATATGTTATCAGATTGTTTTGTTTAAAATTTTAAAATTTAATAACATAAAAACCTTCGCGGGCGAATATTTACTATTTCAATAATTATTTTACTATTTCAATAATTATTTCATTTGTGGAAGTAATCCATTAGCTTTTAGAATAAAGACTAAATAGAAATGAATTGTCTACTGGTTCCTTTCTTTTCTTTCGCCATCCTGCCCAATAAATCAGTACTGGTTTATTGGTTCCGTCGTCCCCATCACTTCCCAATTAATGGTTAGGTCCTACTTTTACAATGGAGTCCTGAATAAAATCAAATTGAATGAAATTTGTTATTGAGTCAATTTTCTCAGTCTTTATTGGCTCCAGACTCTTGATTTTTTATTCTATGAATAGATTCATTTAATTATAGATCAATCTCTATTGATGCTTTATTACATTCATTGGCTTTTATAAAATGAATCATAGACCTTACATATTGGAATCATATATCATTGATATTTTTTTTTTCTTTTTTTTCTTTCTTTCACCCTTCCATTTATCTGCCTTATTTTCTATTTTGTTTTAGAATAAAATAATCAGATTGATTTTTTTTTCTGAAAAAAAAAATTGCAATTGCTGCAATTATATGATTACTATATCATATCTTGACTGCTTCTTTGAATCCAGATAATGCA